ATTTTTTTCTATTTCATTCATATTTCTATAATTTTTTTTTATTTTTTGAGTTGGGATATAATATATAATATATATAATAGAATCTCTATTTCAAAATTAGAACATACTAATTGAATATCATAATGATTTAATCATAATGATTTAATTGAATTAAATTGAATAATGAATGAAATTAAAAAAAAATGAAAAATAATAATTAATAAAAATTAGAATATTCATATATTTTTATTTTTTTTATTTGTTTGTTTTCTCGATTGTATTCTTTTTTCAACACGAATATTGACAACAGTGTATCAAACAAATATAATCCGATCGTGAATAAATGGATCGATTTACTCATGTTACATAGGTTTTTTTGACTTCATCAAATGGTGGATTCGTTGGATTTTGTTTGATACAAACAAGAAGTTTTTTGGGGGAAATATTAAATAAAATTAAAATAATGTATAAAATAATGTATAACATAGTAGTAGACAAAGAAGTGGTCTATCATTTTTTCTTTTTTTTTCTTTCTATATTTTCCATTTTTATGTAATATTTTATTTGATTAGAGAATTCCATTTTTTTGTTTTTATTGCGATTGGATATACACATCTTTTTTTTTTTTAATTTGATTAGGGTTGCTAACTCAATGGTAGAGTACTCGGCTTTTAAGTGCGACTCCATTTTTTACACATTTCTATGAACGAATTGGTTCATCCATACCATCGGTAGGGTTTGTAAGACCACGACTGATCCAGAAAGGAATGAATGGAAAAAGCAGCATGTCGTATCAATGGCGAATTCTAAAAATCTTTCATTCGTATTGGACCCGGCCCACATTTTTGTTTGAATTGTTGGCTCGGAACAAATGAATTCAGTTGGGTTGAATTAATAAAGGGATAGAGCTTATCTGCTCCAATTATAGGGAAACAAAAAGCAACGAGCTTTCATTTTTTATTTGAATGATTACCCCATCTAATTATACGTTAAAAAAAAATTAGTGCTTGCTGTGGAAAAAGTTTTTCCCACGAATGGATTTTGGATTTTTGTTATGAGTCCTAACTATTAGCTATTCTCCATTATGTTATGGGGTAGCGATAAATGTGTAGAAGAAAGAGTATATTGATAAAGATATTTTTTTTTTCCAAAATCAAAAGAGCGATTGGTCCAAAAAATAAAGGATTTCTAACTAGCTTGTTGTCCTAGAACAATTAGATGGAACAAGCGAGGAGAGATAGTCCATTGATGGGTTTTACTTGTTTTCTAGGTATCTATTCATATTTTTTGTTTTTTATTGGAATTCGGATATATAATAGAATACCCTGTTTTGACTGTATCGCACTATGTATCATTTGATAATCCAATGAATCTCCGATCCTTTGACCAAATAGAATTTCTAAAATAAAATGAAGGAATATCAAGTATATTTAGAACGAGATAGATCTCGCCAACAGGACTTCCTATACCCACTTATTTTTCGGGAGTATATTTATGGACTTGCTTATAGTCATGATTTTAATAGATCCAGTTTTGTGGAAAATGTGGGTTATGACAATAAATTTAGTTTACTAATTGTAAAACGTTTAATTACTCGAATGTATCAACAGAATCATTTGATCATTTCTGCTAATGATTCTAACAAAAATCTATTTTTGGGGTATAATAAGAATCTTTATTCTCAAATAATATCAGAGGGTTTTGCCATCGTCGTGGAAATTCCATTTTTCCTACAATTAAGCTCTTCCTTAGAGGAGGCAGAAATCGTAAAATCTTATCAAAATTTGCGATCAATTCATTCCGTTTTTCCCTTTTTGGAAGATAAATTTACATATTTAAATTATGTGTCAGATATACGAATACCCTATCCTATCCATCTGGAAATCTTAGTTCAAATCCTTCGATATTGGGTGAAAGATGCCCCTTTTTTTCATTTATTACGGTTGTTTCTTTATCATTTTTGTAATTGGAATAGTTTTAGTACTCCAAAATATACTTTTTCAAAAAGTAATCCAAGATTATTCTTGTTCCTCTATAATTTTTATGTATGTGAATATGAATCTATCTTCCTTTTTCTACGTAAAAAATCCTCTCATTTACGATTAAAATCTTTTAGCGTTTTTTTTGAGCGAATCTTTTTTTATGCAAAAAGAGAACATCTTGTAGAAGTTTTTGCTAAGGATTTTTCGTCTACCTTAACATTCTTCAATGATCCTCTCATTCATTATGTTAGATATCAAGGAAAATCTATTCTGGCTTCAAAGAATGGGCCTCTTGTGATGAATAAATGGAAACACTATTTTATCCATTTATGGCAATGTTTTTTTGATATTTGGTCTCAACCAGGAACGATCCATATAAACCAATTATCCGAACATTCATTTCACCTTTTAGGCTATTTTTCAAATGTTCGGTTAAATCGTTCAGTGGTACGGAGTCAAATGCTGCAAAATACATTTCTAATCGAAATTGTTAGCAAAAAACTTGATATAATAGTTCCAATTATTCCTCTAATTAGATC